TTTCTTGGTCATTGAGATTCACGGATAATTCAGATTAATATTTAGGGATAGATCTTACCCCCCTTTTTTATCCCCTCAAACAAACCGAAATGATTGAAGTTTTTCTATTTGGAATCGTCTTAGGTCTAATTCCTATTACTTTGGCAGGATTATTTGTGACTGCATATTTACAATACAGACGTGGTGATCAGTTGGACCTTTGATTGAGTAACATTTCTTTTTTTGATTGACCTCCTACAGGGGGGAGGTCAAATTCCAGTTGCAATTCAACTTTGTTTTGTTAAGTTATTTTATTGTGATTCGACATACATAAGATAGACGGAATCACGCTCTGTAGGATTTGAACCTACGACATCGGGTTTTGGAGACCCGCGTTCTACCGAACTGAACTAAGAGCGCTTTCAAAGAAATTTTTTTTCCACTTAACTTCTAACACATCTTACATAAATATAGTATCCAAAAATGAAAGATTATGCCCCGTCGATCTCAATTAATCTCTCGTTACTGCCCATAGGAGAAGTAATAGGTAGGGATGACAGGATTTGAACCCGTGACATTTTGTACCCAAAACAAACGCGCTACCAAGCTGCGCTACATCCCTTTTAAAAATTGTTGTACAGTGTCATTGTACAAAATACCTGTCTTGTTTTCCACATCTTTATTTTCTCCTCTATCTATATAGAACTTTCTTATCATTTCTTGTTTTTGGTTTCATATAATAAAAGAATTATATACATCTGAAACCCAACCTAACATATAAAAAAGAATGAATATTTATCCGTAATGCTCAGGAAGAAGGGGTCATCTTTTTCTTTTTTAGTGACAGGAAAATCTCATCTATTGGTTCATTGTACATATCCATTTTTGTTAGGAAATCCGCGTAAAAATAAATAAAAATGATCTTGAACTACAGCATCTGACAATATATGTATTACAATAAAGAAGGAGGATTTTCAATGCGAGATCTAAAAACATATCTCTCCGTGGCACCTGTGTTAACTACTCTATGGTTTGGGTCTTTAGCGGGTCTATTGATAGAAATTAATCGTTTATTCCCAGATGCCCTGTCATTCCCCTTTTTTTAATTCTAGTTATTGATATGCGAAGAAATGAAGAAATATAATTCCACATGACGTAACTAAAACCTCGACTCTCCCTTTCAATTCTTTAGAATAGTAAGGAAAGAGAAGGAAAAAGTGTATTGAACCTCATAAAAAATCCGGTAGATCCAAGATCAAATTTGGGAAAACAGAAATAAAATTAAAATGTGTATCCAGTCTAGGGCGGGCTCTACGAAATCATAGCATAGAAAAAAGATACTTAAATGAAATATTGGGATTTAGGATAGAAATAATTGATAGTTAGAAAGAAATTGTATTACTTAATTATTATTCTATTTTGTATTACTTAACTTAATATATACTATATTAATACATATTCTATTAATTAGATAATAAATTAATTAGATAAGATAATAAGAAGAATTACAACGAAATGCTTAGAAATGGAATTTCTAACTAGTAACTTCTATTGATTTTTTTCTTCTTCTTCGGTTCGGATCGAAAATATAAGACTTAAGTTAAGTCGATACAAAATCTAAAGGAGGTTCATGGCCAAGGGTAAAGATGTCAGAGTCAGAGTTATTTTGGAATGTACCAGTTGTGTCCGAAATAGTGTCAATAAGGAATCGCGGGGCATTTCTAGATATATTACTCAAAAGAATCGCCACAATACACCCAGTCGATTAGAATTGCAAAAATTTTGTCGCTATTGTCATAAGCATACGATTCATGGGGAAATCAAGAAATAGATCGAAGGGAACATCATGTGTTCGATCTTTCCAAAGAACAGGACAGGAAGAGTAAGAACTTAACATATATAATATACATAATATATACAAATCAAACCCGATTTTATGTAGATATTCTTTCATGTGTATAGATATATAGTATATGAATGAAATAATATATGAATCAAAGCCTATTTCGGTTGGATCCGAAATGAATAAATAAATAGAACTTTAGAGATAAGGAATAAACCATGGATAAATCCAAGCAACCTTTTCGTAAATACAAGCGATCCTTTCGTAGGCGTTTGCCCCCAATTGGATCGGGGGATCGAATCGATTATAGAAACATGAGTTTAATTAGTCGATTTATTAGTGAACAAGGAAAAATATTATCTAGACGAGTGAATAGATTGACCTTGAAACAACAACGATTAATTACTATTGCTATAAAACAAGCTCGTATTTTATCTTTGTTACCTTTTCTTAATAATGAGAAACAATTTGAGAGAGCTGAGTCGATCCCAAGAACTACTGGTCCTAGAACCAGAAATAAATAGGCATACTCCTCAATTGACTCAAAAATACAATTGGAACTCAAGCTCAGATTGATGTTTTGTTCGAAAAGGCCTAGAATCCTGATTTGATTCTTGTGTTATAATATAAGAAACAAAAATGGGGGAGAAGAATAAATATTTTTTTTTATTGAAACATGTTCGTTCATTTCTACTACTTATCTTAATTTATTTTTATTCTATATCTTCCCGGAGTTCATTCTCCGGGGAATTCCCTTTCAATCATTCCTGTATATTACTTTTGAATCTCCTTTATTTGATAATTTTATTGGAAATCATGTAAAGACAATTCTTATTTGATATAGCTATTTGCGCAAGTATTTTACGATTAAGAAGCAATTGCTTCTTGTACAGATTGTGTATTAATATACTATAACTATAGAATACCTTATTCTCACGAGTTACTGCGTTTATCCGAGTGATCCACAAACGACGAAAATCCCTCTTTTGTCTGCCTCTATCTCGATGAGAGGAAACCAAAGCTCTCATTTTCTGTTGAGTAATCGTTCGAGTAAGTCTTGAATGAGCCCCTCTAAAGGTTGATGCAAATAAACGAATTTTTGTTCGACGTCTCCGAGCTGTATATCCTCGTTTAACTCTGGTCATTGAATCAGATTAAAGCTTAATGAATAACTAATTGATTTCTCTTCTTTCAGTCATCCTTTTCCCCTTCCCCGGTCGATTAATAACAAAACGGATTATTCCGATATATAAAATATCAATTCCAATGGCTTTTGCTACTATGACCTTCCCAACCACGATTTTGTATTCTATTCCTTCCAGTTATTTCACTGGAAATAAGAAATTAGAACGATACTAAATAAAAAAAATAGTGGGTTCCATCGTTTCTATGGTTACCTCTTAAACGGTGAGGTCCTCTCTATACACCGGAGCCTCTTCTTTCATTTAATCAAATGTTATTGTTAACTTGTATAGTTCACACTCTTTGGCTCTACCTATCTACAGTAATAGCTCTTTTCACAAAAAGAGTTATCCATACAGTGACGGCATTTAATTATGAAAGTTGGCTAGGTAGCTGACCCTGTTAGTCCGTTCTTTCAAGAAAAGGAGCATAACCTTTTTGCTTCTTATGATACCATTTCCTCCGCTTAATGGATAACCATTTGCTACCAATGGGGAATTGCTTCTTATTTCAAATCTAGATGATTGGATTTGCACCAATGGAAACCATAAATTCCATATACAATATGGGTATATGATAGATCTTCTCTATCTATCCTATTCATTGGTACCGGTCATTGATACTGAAAAAATTGTCTCATTTGTTCGAACTTATGATCTGAACGAGTCGCACATACACCCTAGTACATGTTCCTCGACGCTGAGGACATCCTCTAAGAGCGGGAGATTTTGTAACATTTCTTATTGGCTGTCTTGTGTTTCTAATAAGTTGTTTAATAGTTGGCATGTCGTATGTATATATATGTATATATAGAATAAAATGGGTTGGTTTAGATCGATCTTAACCTGATGATTGATCATCATGAATTATTTCTATTCAATATCAAATCACAGAAAATTTGAATTATGGTTTGAAATAAAATAGATTTATACGAAATCCCCAGTATTTTCATTTTCGACCGCTACAAGATCAACAATGCCATGAGTTTGGGCTTCTGTTGCTGACATAAAAACATCCCTTTCCATATCCTCGGATACAACCCATAAAGGGTTGCCCGTTCTTTGTACATAAACCTTTGTTAGGGTTTCGCGAAGTTTCAGTAGTTCTTCCGCTTCCAGGATAAATTCCCCTGCTTGTGCCTCATAAAAAGAACTAGCAGGTTGGTGAATCATAACCCTGATGATATTGATATAACATCATGAACGGTTCTTCTATCTCGCATGATTGGGCTAAACTAAAGTAGGGGATAAAAAAATAACAAGAAAAAAAAATCAAATAGAATTGAATAACCGTACAGGCATCTTTTGTTCATTGCATACGGCTCTGCAATGGAATTGACCCTTTCTTCTCTTCTATTCTAGCGAAGAAAGAAATAGAATCCATCTAATCCAGATCGTTGAATGATCCATTTACCACCCTTCCTTTCATAGAAGTAAAAAAGAATACTATGATGGTTCTGTTACTTTATATATTTATCTCGTCTGTGATTTAGCAATCCCAAAGTTTCTTTTTGATACGATCAAATAAGTCAAAAATGATCTTTTTTTTTTTCATTTTTGTACTCTTTCTTTCATAGCATAAGTATCAGAAAGAGACTTCTGGTGTGGAAGAAAAATGGTTTGTGACGCTGAAATGTACTCCCGACACATAAGATCAAATCGGAAATAACCTTTATTTCATACTACTATCTCGATACAAAATCTCATGTTATGAAAAAACAATAATGGTTTGTTCATATCGAACCCGAAGTGCCATGCTATTATTACTTATAATTTTCTTTTATAATCAATGTGGCGAAGGCATAGTCTTCTTTTTTTTCAATCAAATAAAAACTCATTGGCGCCAAGCGTGAGGGAATGCTAGACGTTTGGTAATTTCTCCTCCGACCAGAATAAAAGATCCCATTGACGCGGCTAATCCCATGCATATCGTATGCACATCAGGTGACACAAATTGCATAGTATCATAAATGGCTATTCCTGGTATTACCCATCCGCCGGGAGAGTTTATAAACAAATAAAGATCCCTAGTACCATCTTCTATACTGAGATATACCATGAGACCAACAAGTTGATTCGAGATCTCGCTATCAACCTCTTGGCCTAAAAAAAGTAATCTTTCTCGATAAAGTCGGTTGATTAGGACAAAATTGCATCCCTTAGGAACCGTACGTGCACCTTTGGATACATACGGTTCAAAAAAAAATTGTGAAAAAGAAAAAAAAGAATCAATGTGTCGATTCCAGCTTTATTTCTTTTTTTTATGTAACAGGTTTTCTTAATGAAAGGTCTTCTATTAAAAAAAACGAGATGAGTTTAGGCTCCCTTCCCTCTAAAAAAAAAAAAGAGATTACTGAACTTATTAAACTAACCTATCATTGATGTATTGTTTCATCGATATTAAAATCACGATGTCATTGTCTTGTTCCTGAATGGGTCCTTTCAATTCTTTTAGGTTCATGGTCTACCCCGGGAAAAGATCTGTCCGAATTCTATTTGCACATATAGGACAAATGGTCTCAGTACCATTTTTTTGTTATGACTTCCTTTTTTTTTGTCTTGCTTTCCCAAAACTATTTGATGTATTCATCATACTATTCCGTTGGTCGGCAATTTGGGATCACTACTATCACTACTATAGTAATAGTAGGTATAAAGTAATAGTAGGTATAAGAATCATTTATGATACAAGTGGTAATCATACATATATTATATTAACAATTTGTTATCGATTTGGTATTTTCTGAACGGAGCCTGGATACTTTATTTTATCAGTCCAAGTAAACCATAAATTCTTCTAAATTGATAATATTGATCCCCAATATAAAATAAATTGATCTAATTGCACTTCACGCTCCGAATGATTGATTGATGCCTCACTCAATACAATATCTCTTGGGCGAAACAGAGGATATCTCGATCAGGGGAGAGAACGGGTAAATCCCATATGACCCAATATGTCTGACAAGTCGCACTATATGTCAACCCAAACCGCATCTTCCTCTCCAGGACTCCGAAAAGGTACTTTTGGAACACCAATGGGCATTAAATTAAAGAAAAAAATTTAGTACTATACTTCACTTTAATATGGAAACGTAACAATCAATGGTTTATTGTCTTCATCCCTTTTTTCTCTTTATTCTATTTGATACATAGATTGGAAAGTTTATAGAGTAAGACAGAATGAATAAAGAAAAAATTTGAACGAAGAAATCAATCGTTCGAATGATAAACAAGTATCTATCCATTCGTTCCCCAAAAATGGGACCAATCCTCCCATTGCGTATTGGTACTTATCGGGTATAGAATAGATCTGCTTCTCTTTGTTCTTACGAACAAAATTGTTCCGTTATTTTCACGTTATTTTCAATGGAATGGAATAAATATTAATCCTTTCCGATACGGAATCTACTGAAAAGGTTAGGTACATGGTTAGTATATATAGTCTTTTCCAATGCGATAAAATAAAGTGGCATAGTGTCTATTTTTCTTTGATAAAGAGGTATTTCCATGGGTTTACCTTGGTATCGTGTTCATACTGTCGTATTGAATGATCCCGGTCGATTGCTTTCTGTTCATATAATGCATACAGCTCTAGTTTCTGGTTGGGCTGGTTCGATGGCTTTATATGAATTAGCGGTTTTTGATCCCTCTGATCCCGTTCTTGATCCGATGTGGAGACAAGGTATGTTCGTTATACCCTTCATGACTCGTTTAGGAATAACCAATTCGTGGGGCGGTTGGAGTATTTCAGGAGGAACTATAACAAATCCGGGTATTTGGAGTTATGAAGGTGTGGCAGGGGCACACATAGTGTTTTCCGGTTTGTGCTTCTTGGCAGCTATCTGGCATTGGGTATATTGGGACCTAGAAATATTCTGTGATGAACGTACGGGAAAACCTTCTTTGGATTTGCCCAAGATCTTTGGAATTCATTTATTTCTCTCAGGGGTAGCTTGCTTTGGCTTTGGCGCATTTCATGTAACAGGTTTGTATGGTCCTGGAATATGGGTGTCCGATCCTTATGGACTAACTGGAAAAGTACAATCTGTAAATCCAGCGTGGGGCGCGGAAGGTTTTGATCCTTTTGTTCCGGGAGGAATAGCCTCTCATCATATTGCAGCGGGTACATTGGGCATATTAGCAGGCCTATTCCATCTTAGTGTTCGTCCGCCTCAACGTCTATACAAAGGATTACGTATGGGCAATATTGAAACTGTACTTTCCAGTAGTATCGCTGCTGTTTTTTTTGCAGCTTTTGTTGTTGCTGGAACTATGTGGTATGGTTCAGCAACTACCCCAATCGAATTATTTGGTCCTACTCGTTATCAGTGGGATCAGGGATACTTTCAGCAAGAAATATATCGAAGAGTTAGTGCCGGGCTAGCCGAAAATCTTAGTTTATCGGAAGCTTGGTCTAAAATTCCCGAAAAATTAGCTTTTTATGATTATATTGGTAATAATCCGGCAAAGGGGGGATTATTCAGAGCAGGCTCAATGGACAATGGGGATGGAATTGCTGTTGGATGGTTAGGACACCCCGTCTTTAGAGATAAAGAAGGGCGCGAGCTTTTTGTACGTCGTATGCCTACTTTTTTTGAAACATTTCCGGTAGTTTTGGTAGATGAAGACGGAATTGTGAGAGCTGATGTTCCTTTTAGAAGGGCAGAATCAAAGTATAGTGTTGAACAAGTAGGTGTTACTGTTGAGTTCTATGGTGGCGAACTTAATGGAGTAAGTTATTCTGATCCTGCTACTGTGAAAAAATATGCTAGACGTGCCCAATTAGGTGAAATTTTTGAATTAGATCGGGCTACTTTGAAATCCGATGGTGTTTTTCGTAGCAGTCCAAGGGGTTGGTTCACTTTTGGGCATGCTACGTTTGCTTTGCTCTTCTTTTTCGGACACATTTGGCATGGCGCTAGAACCTTGTTCAGAGATGTTTTTGCTGGTATTGATCCAGATTTGGATGCTCAAGTGGAATTTGGAGCATTCCAAAAACTTGGAGATCCAACTACAAGGAGACAAGTAGTCTGATACGACATTGTTGTGGTATCTTTCGCCTCTATTTTTTTTTATTTGACATTGGGTATCAGAGAAATCTTGACTTGAATCACCTTTCTTTGACTTTTTTTCTTTCTTTATATGATATGATAAATGATCCCAAATGAATAGGTGTGGAAGCTATAATTGTAAACCACGATCGAATCCATGGAAGCATTGGTTTATACATTCCTTTTAGTCTCGACTTTAGGGATAATTTTTTTCGCTATCTTTTTTCGAGAACCACCTAAGGTTCCGACTAAAAAAATGAAATAACCTTTCGAAATAATTTAATTGAAGTAATGAGCCTCCCATATTGGGAGGCTCATTACTTCAACTAGTCCCCGTGTTCTTCGAATGGATCTCTTAGTTGTTGAGAGGGTTGCCCAAAAGCGGTATATAAGGCGTACCCAGTAAAGCTTACAAGTAAACCGGATATGGAGATGGCGACTAGGGTTGCTGTTTCCATTTTTAGATAATTTCAAGATCACAATGGATCTACGATAAGATCGTTTATTTACAACTACAACGGAATAGTATACAAAGTCAACAGATCTCAACCAATCATTAAATAGGATTTATGGCTACACAAACCGTTGAGGATAGTTCTAGATCTGGGCCAAGACGAACTACTGTAGGGGATTTATTGAAACCATTGAATTCGGAATATGGTAAAGTAGCTCCGGGATGGGGGACTACACCACTTATGGGGGTCGCAATGGCTCTATTTGCGATATTCCTATCTATTATTTTGGAAATTTATAATTCTTCCGTTTTACTGGATGGAATTTCAATGAGTTAGGTTTATAAGAACTATGAAGTCCTAGTCTTTCAATCAAAGAAAAAATTACTTTAGACTTGGATTTCTAGACCATTCTATTCTGGTAGTTCGACCGTGGAATTTTTTTGTTTCGGTATTTCCGGAATATGAGTGTGTGACTTGTTATAATTGATCCTATTGATAATACATAGAATGGACCTGTTATCTCTATCAAGATGATTCTACCTCGTCGGATATTTATTCTAGTATCTGGAGCACGGAATATATAGAATAGATCAAGAAAAGAAATATTTGAACTATGATTCATACCTACTATTTATTCAGACCTCGCAACCGGACTCAAAAAAAATTCAAATAGGTATTTCCTAAATCAAACGAATTTTATTCCTTCAGATTTATTTTGACCGAAGGATAACTCTTTCTCTAGATTTTGTTGAGTCATTACATCCATTCATTCAATAAGTGATCATCAAAGGTTCTTACTCAGAGAACCTTTGAGTTTAGCTTGAGGCTAAATCATCGTGGTTCTAGTATGAATCTGAGGTTTCAATTGATTCATAGGGTCTCAACAAGAGAATTCCTATCAATAGTAAAACAAGAGTAAATCCGCAGTACGCACAAAAAACAAAAACAATAAATCAAATAACAAATAAAAAATAGGGAAGAGAAGATTCAAGAGGCCTGTAACGATCAACATAAAGAAAGACAGATGAGCCAACTTGATATTTTTTGGCATTATCATCACAAAGAAGAGATTCCGGATTTTTGTTACTTCGTATCTTCGAGGCAAATCGAATCAAGTGGTTAATGAAGTTTTTCATTTTCTATTATATATCCGTTGAAATCAGTATTTGTGTGTTTCCGCTTGAGCCGTACGAGATGAAATTCTCATATACGGTTCTCAGAGGGGGAGTTCCATTGGGTTACCTATCTCAATAAAGTATATGATTGGTTTGAGGAACGTCTTGAGATTCAGGCGATTGCAGATGATATAACTAGTAAATATGTTCCTCCTCATGTCAACATATTTTATTGTTTAGGGGGGATCACACTTACTTGTTTTCTAGTACAAGTAGCTACGGGTTTTGCTATGACTTTTTACTATCGTCCAACCGTTACAGAGGCTTTTTCCTCTGTTCAATACATCATGACTGAGGCCAACTTTGGTTGGTT